GACTATCAGGGAATTTCAATGTATGAATCGGGGGTTCATACTATAAAACTTATCTGATTTTATTTTATCAATTGTTAGAATTTTTTCTCGAGGAAATCATGCATTTTCTAGGATATTATTATTTAGGATCTTATCGAAAACTTACAGCAGCCTGCCAAACAAAAGCTAAGAGAAAAAAAAACAGAGGTATGACTGGCATAACATCTACGATTGGATTCAAAAAAGCATAGGCTTCAGGCAATTTGCCGAAGAAAAAACTACTCGAATAAAGAGGCGAATTAATACAAATACAGATCAAACTAACGATATTAAGCATAACAGACATTTTGTTCTTGGAGATAATTGCATTTTGGTTGCCTTTTTGATATAAGGAAAAAGAAAGTAAGGTAAGATAGACAAAAATCCTTCTTTTCTTTGAATCCATCCAACCAAAAATTCTCCAATTCTCAAAGGAGAATAGAATAAACTATACTTTCATACAATATCTTAATTGAATTCTATGTAATGATCAATAAATTAAGTTGAATTCTGTATCTATATGTATCAAAATCCTAGTACCGGTCTATTCTATATATTCTATAGATATAGAAGATCTATATTCTATAGATAGATTCTATATCTAGATATATATTTAGATATTTATTTAGGCTGGAGTTGACAAACAACCAATAACAATATTATTGTTTCTTAGTGTCGATTAGCAATTGAAATGGGGCGTGGCCAAGTGGTAAGGCAACGGGTTTTGGTCCCGCTATTCGGAGGTTCGAATCCTTCCGTCCCAGCGCGGATCCACTTTTTATACTCCATTATTCCCATATAAACTATATCATAATATAAAAAAGAAGTGGGGGGTGGATAGGCTATATTAATTAGAAATTTAAGCATTTGTGTCTGCTCGAATTTCATTAACAAACGATCAAGTTCCATGTTCTATAGTATGGTATTTATACTATATCTATAACAAACAGTGACAATTGTTCAGTCTATCTGATAGATATGAGAAACCTTCCCTATTTTTTTTCGATTTTGATTTTCGTAATCTGATTAAAAAAATCAAAATTCAAATCTTAACTTACATTATTTTTTTTACATCTCATTATCATAAAAAAAATGGATTTCTTTCTTCTTTTTTTTGATCTATTTCAAATAAAGATCAAAGGCGATGCTTATTGTCCAATTTTCTTCAAATCCAATCAAATTAAATAATGATGTTTAATTTAAATTAAATAGTGAATTTCACTTAGAAAATTTTTTTAATGATTTGGAATCTTTGAAAAAGTATAAAATCATTTAATTTATCCTATTAAGTCACTTGAAAATGTAGATTCAAAAACTTATTCATTATCATTATTAATATTAATTTAATTATTATATTTTTATTATATATATAATATAGATTTCTTTTTTCTTTCTATTATCTATATATTCTATTAGTAATTAGTATGTTAAATATGTTCAAAATGTTATCTTACTAAGATTTTTTCAGAAAAATCTTGTTTCATATATTCATATTCATATATAGAAGAAAAGGTGTAGATTAGGATGTCTATGGACAGCTGAACCGATGACTATTCATGATTCCATGATTGAATCAATTCCATACCGGTATACCGGTTCCAAATTAGAGGAATGTTATGGTAAAACTTCGTTTGAAACGATGTGGTAGAAAGCAACGTGCGACTTGAAGGATATGACCCATTGTGGATTTTTACATCCATCATTTTAAATTTGTCTAGGAATGAGGTGCTCTTGGCTCGACATTGTTTGTTCTGTTACACTTGAACCCTTCGTTTTTTGTCGGGTTGTAAATAGTCCATGATGGAGCTCGAACAGAAAGTATTAATTCATTTCTCAGGGGCAAGGATCTAGGGTTAATGCCAATCAACTGGAACAACTTCGTAAATATATGGAAAATCGAAAGAATCCAATTCGAGCAAGTTTCCAATTCAAAAGTAAAACTTGTTGAAATTGATCCAAAATTTTCGATTCAACGTGTATTATGCTAGAATCAACCGTCCATAGGATTCTTTGATAGAAAGAAATCAAAAAGGGTATGTTGCTACCACTTTGAAAGGATTAAGAAGCACCGAAGTAATGTCTAAACCCAATGATTAAAAATCAGAATAAAGGGTTTAAAAACAAGGAAATACCCTTTGTAATTGTTAATTTTTTCGATAGTCTCAATAACTGGATCCGACTAAAGAATTCAAATAGAATTTGAAATAGTTTAACCGGGATAAACGAAAGGGAGTAAAGACTACTCAATAAATGAAATTGACTAAAGATTTTCCTTTGAGCTATTTAAGAGTTATCCGATTTGAGTTATGAGTACGAGCCATTTCTTTTTAATTTTTCAAGAAGAAAAAAGACTGAAATCCTAGTCTAATTGATATTCATTTTATAGGTCCATTTGTCATTTAATTTATTATTTATTAGAATTAGATACATAGGTAAAACTTCGAATTAAATCATTTTTTCTCGAGCCGTACGAGGAGAAAACTTCCTATACGGTTCCAGGGGGGGTATTGTTCATCTATATCTATCCCAATGAGCCGTCTATCGAATCGTTGCAATTGATGTTCGATCCCGAAGAGAAGGAAAAGATCTTAGAAAAGTGGGCTTTTATGATCCAATGAAGAATCAAACTTATTTAAACGTTCCTGTTATTCTATATTTCCTTGAAAAAGGAGCTCAACCCACAGGAACTGTTCAAAGTCTTTTAAAGAAAGCGGAAGTTTTTAAGGAATTTCCGTCTAATCAAATGAAATTCAATTAAAGAAATACCAAGGGGGGGTAGCGGCTTGTATATAACTTTGTCTAATTTATCTTTAAACTTGTTTTTTTGACCCCCCCTTTTCCACTGTATTTTTTCTCAACATTTATATTGACAAGAGTGTATTGAACAAATATAATTCATCATGATAAGTGAAGGGGGTCTGTTTATTTATGTCCCGTAGTTTTTTACTTTATCTTATGATCTTGTGCAAATGATACTTTTTTGATACAATTTTGATACAAGAAGGTGTTTTTGATTGAAAAAGGTTAGGAGATACTTTATCCATTTTGACAATTCTGTATATTTTTTTCTTTTATCTAATAATTTCTTATATTTTAATCGAATCAATTCATTTTTATGTTTTGAATCCATTAGAAAGTCTTTTTTTTTTTAGATTTGTTAATTCAACGGTTTGATTAGCTCGTAAAATTTCTTTTCTCTTTGTTTAAATTCAATTAAATTGATTTTTGTTCTGATTGTATCCATGTTGATACACCCCTTGTTGAGTTGAAGTTTTGTTTAATCGATATTTTCTCGGGGTTGCTAACTCAATGGTAGAGTACTCGGCTTTTAAGTGCGGCTAGAATCTTTTACACATTTGGATGAAGTGACGAATTCGTCCATACCATTGGTAAACTTTGGAAGACCGCGACTGACCCTGAAAGGGAATAAATGGAAAAAATAGCATGTCGTTTCAATGGAAAGTTCTGAGGATATTTCATTCTTATCGGATTGGTACAAAACCTTCTTCGAATTCTTGAAACGGAACAAAAGAAAGTTGGGTCGAATAAATAAATGGATAGGGCCCTGCGGCTTTAATTAATTAATTATTAGAAAGAAAAAGCAACCAGCTTCTGTTCTTAATTTGAACAATTTCCCGATCTAATTAGACGTTAAAAAAAATTAGTGCCCGATACGGGAAGCACTTGAGTGGATTCTATTTTTTTAATGAATCCTAACTATTGACATTCTCTATTATGGAATGAAGATGTGTGTGTAAAAGAAGCAGTATATTGATAAAGAAAGTTTTTTTCCGAAATCAAAAGAGCGATTGGGTCTAAAAAATAAAAGATTTCTAACCATCTTGTTATCCTATAACATTAACACGGACAAATTAAATGAAATGAATGGAAAAAGAGAGGGTAGAGGATCTGTTGATAAGTTTACTTGTCTCCGAGGTATCTATTTTTACTAGAATACCTTGTTTTGACTATATCGCACTATGTATCATTTGATAACCCCCGAATCTTCTACCTTTAATTCAAATCGAAATTCAAATGGAGAAAATCCAAAGATATTTACAGCTAAAGAGATCTCAACAACACGACTTCCTATATCCACTTATCTTTCAGGAGTATATTTACGTGTTTGCTCATAATCGTGCTTTGAATAGATCCATTTTGTCGGAAAATCCGGGTTATGACAATAAATCCAGTTTACGGATTGTGAAACGGCTAATTACTCGAATGTATCAACAGAATCATTTTATTATTTCTTCTAATGATTCTAACCAAAATCTCTTTTGGGCGCGCAACAAAAATTTGTATTCTCAAATTATATCAGAGGGGTTTGCTTTTATTATCGAAATTCCGTTTTATCTACAATTAATATCTTGTCTAGAAAGGAAAAAGAACAAGATAATAAAATCTCAGAATTTACGATCAATTCATTCAATATTTCCCTTTTTAGAGGACAATTTTTCACATTTAAAAATTGCGTTAGATATACTAATACCTCACTCTGTCCATGTGGAAATCTTGATTCAAACTCTTCGCTATTGGGTAAAAGATGTTTCTTCTTTGCATTTATTACGAGTCTTTCTCAACCAATATTGTAGTCTTATTATTCCAAAGAAAGTCAGCTCCTCTTTGTCAAAAAGAAATCAAAGATTCTTTTTTTTCTTATATAATTCTCATGTATGTGAATACGAATCTATTTTCGTCTTTCTACGTAACCAATCTTTTCATTTAGGATCAACATCTTCTGGAGTTCTTCTTGAACGAATCTATTTCTATATAAAAATAGAACGTCTTGTGAACGTCTTTGTTAAGGATTTTCGGGCGAATTTATGGTTGGTCGAGGACCCCTGCATGCATTATATTAAGTATCAAGGAAAATCCATTCTGGCTTCAAAAGGGACATCTCTTTTCATGAATAAATGGAAATTTTACCTTGTTACTTTTTGGCAATGGCATTTTTTGGTGTGGTTTCATCCAAGAAGGAT